ATGATATGACTTTGATATGATTTAGGGCTCAATAGAATTCCCAAATCAGACTTTGGTAAATCCTTTTTTTCATCTCCTGCTGATTCAGAGGTACCGTCTCTTGGATCCATTGTATAGTTTAATGGTAAAGTTTGATTACCATTAACCCCCAGAAAAGTGAACGAGTTTTTCGGTTTGATTCATATCCTATTCATCTTCTAAAGGTGTCCCTCGGCTGATTTCTATTTTATATTTTTATATTAAGTTCAGGTGGCCTTAGGCCTTATTCCCTATTGTATTTGTATTGTGTAGTGCTTTTTGATTTCCTAAAGGTGGCCGGCCCTCAGCAACTCTTATTTCTAGTTTATTTATGAATAAAGGTGGCCATAGGCCCCTATGGTCCATTGGTGCCCCTATGGTCCAGTGGTTACGACCTCTCTCTTTCACGGAGAAAACGAGGGTTCAAGTCCCTCTAGGGGTATACCAAGACCATAGAGTAGGATTTTATAAAAAGTGAAATGGAGTTGTCAACTCCTCAGTCTATCCGTGGCAGTTTGATTTGATATATTTTATCAAAAGTGAAATGGATTTGTCCGCCTGGGAGACGAAAGAAAGTTGATTATGGAACGTCTAATTAGGCGTTGGGTCGATGCCCGAGTGGTTAATGGGGACGGACTGTAAATTCGTTGACAATATGTCTACGCTGGTTCAAATCCAGCTCGGCCCAACAATTCGCCAATCTACTATCAGATGGTAGAACCCTCTTGTTCTTAAGAAATACCTGATAAGAGAGAAGAAAAAAGAATCCAAATTTTCTGCTAGATCTCTTCTTATTTCCCTGGGATTGTAGTTCAATAGGCAAGAGCACCGCCCTGTCAAGGCGGACGTTGCGGGTTCGAGCCCCGTCAGTCCCGACGGATCCAATAAGTACATCAATTAACCTCTCCGTTTTATGTGAAATGAAAGAAGGGACAGAGAGCATAATTTAATTCCGAAGGGGTTTCCCCTCTTTTTTTCAGGATTCTGTCGAAGAAAGAACAAACCCTAAACTAAAATGAAAATAATTAAAATAGTGAAGTTGATAGAATATTCCATCTTTTCTCCCGTGACTCATCTTTCTCATACTTCTTTGTCTTCCAAAGAAAATGGGATCATTCAAATTTACAACCTAATTCCTCTTTTTTCCACTTCGCTTGTATTGTTTGTTGGGGTTTTGTAGTTAAGTTAATGGAAACGGACGAGGATACTTCATTTGATGGTTCTACACGGAACACCTAAGGTAAGTTATAGAAAAGAAAGAACAGAAAAGAAGGATAAATAAAGGAATTTTTTATTGGTCCGGGAATCCCATCTTGGATTCGGTATGGATAAAAGATCTTCGTATGTTATACTATTCAATTCTCGACGACGAATTAATTTAATAGCTCAGATATTGTTATTCATGATATTGATCCGATTCAAGATCATCAATAGGTAATGCATTCATTGAATTGACAGGTGAAAGATTTATCATCTCTATGGGATTAAATCCCGAGTTATTGTGAAATAAAAAAACGATGAGATTGAGATTATGGAAGTAAATATTCTTGCATTTATTGCTACTGCACTGTTCATTTTAGTTCCTACTGCTTTTCTACTTATCATTTACGTAAAAACAGTCAGTCAAAATAATTAATTACTTGAACTGAAACTTGACTTCTGAGTTCTTATCAATAGTTGAAGAAATCAAATAAAAAGGATTCTTTTTTTGCGTCTTAAATGAAATCAACGGACTATAATGGGCGGTATTCTATGAGATCCGAGAGTATGGTAAGAAAGAAATTTCTTTCTTACCATACTCTCTATTACTGTTATAGTAGTGTATAAAGTTGTACTTGACTTTCTAATAAAGTTGGTATACTATATTAGCTTCTATCTATATCTACAATATATGTAGTGATTAATCCATATATGGAATTAACGTAGGACCCAATTCTCTTTCTTTCTGAAATAATTGTTTTACTGTTATACAATACATTTCTCCACTAGAATCCAATGGAATTTCGAAATGAATATATTTTGAATTGAAATAATTTTCAAATCAAATAAAAAATGCGTTGCAGAACGATCTATAAAACAATTGATACCGTTTCATTCCTCAACTAAATTAGTAGTGCTTCTAAAGTCCACTTCTTCCCCATACTACGAGTGAAAGGGAAAATGTAAAGACTACCATTAAAGCAGCCCAAGCGAGACTTACTATATCCATGTCAATTATGTCCCTTATCTTTATGATAGAAATATTCCATTATTGTATTGCTCACTAATAATAGTAGAATCCATGGTCCAGAGTCAAAAAGGGATTATGGCCCAACACTATTGATGAACCAATCAAAAAAATCCATTTCTAAAAAATTACTATATGATTTCTAATCGGGAAAGACTAAACACAAGTAAAATACACAATGATGCTACAAAGGAATGTTACTAATGGAACATATAGTAAAAAAAAGAGGGCCCATTCTTTGTTGCCCTTTAACTTCAAAGATCAATTGCTATCTATTACATACTTTTATTTCCTATTTGATCTAATCCGTACCCTTTCCCGATTGTCTCTCTGAAGCAGTTGGGGATAGTATAATATACTCTTGACGAGGGGTTTCAAAAAAAATAATGAAATTTTTTCACTTTTCTATAAAAAAGTAAATTATCCATCCAATCTCAATATAATAGTGATTGAATGCCTGAACACTCAGAGATTCTCGCGAGTCTATAATATGTAGATTATATAAAGGACTTTCCACAACTAGTTAGCCGCCGGCTATGCCAATGAAATTCAAGACCCAATCAGTAGATATTACATTAGCAGTAGAAGGGAATCGGGAAGTCTTGCTTCGACCATTATAATATAATCTTTCTTTGAATTTTAGATTGAAAGATTTCCAATCTTTTACAAAATCCCCAGAATAGATGTTTAGAATCAACCAAGTATCAACAATCCCCTTATTCTGTTCTACTGGGGAAAATTTGGGTGATTTATATCAGCAGATAAGAGATTTTGATTCGTTTGTTGATGAGGCGGCACCCGGATTTGAACTGGGGAAAAAGGATTTGCAGTCCCCCGCCTTACCACTCGGCCATGCCGCCAAAACGATACACAATAGGATAAAATTTTCTGGGTTGGATTACTAAACTTTAGTTTATTGTACTTGCATCCCTTTTTAAATTTAATCCTTTTGCTAAATGTATAAAAATTATAAAAGAAACCCCTTTCCCCTTTTGATTGTAGTTGATCCACCCCTTCGAATGCCGAAAAACTTCCCCTCACTTTTCTATTGAACAATCAAATGTATATTTTCATTCAAAAAAGCCAAAATTTATGACAAATGGGAACCCTTAACTATTCGTTGACTGAGAATTCCTGAATGATTCTTGTATTTGAATCTAAAATTGGGTTTGCCGAATGACATAAGAAACTACAAAACATACTTAATGGATTCTTTTGAATCAAAAATCTTTCTCAATTTCTATTATAACAAAAATGATAAGTATATGTAAACCCCACAATGGAAATTCTTACACAGATACCAAATTGGGTATCTTATTTAGAGTATGTTTCCTATACCTATAAATAAAGGGAATTCGTTGGAACAAAAAAAAGGCCCGGCTGGGTATTTACCGGGCCAGGCCCAAAAGGCACTTCGAACAAAATAAAAGCAAGAAGGTCTTCTTTATTTATCTTTCTATTTGGATCTTTCGAGCATCTAAATGGAATTCCTAATTATATAATAACGATAAAGAATGTGAAAGAAATACTTTCTTTAATCCTTACTGGATGTGTAATGTAACATAGTAATTATCTTTTTCAATTGGGAGAGATGGCTGAGTGGACGAAAGCGGCGGATTGCTAATCCGTTGTACGAGTTATTCGTACCGAGGGTTCGAATCCCTCTCTTTCCGTTTCCGTTGATGACTTTCTATTTTTTTCTTTCAAATTTCGCAAACCCCTTTTGATTTTTTTCCTAGTTAAACGTATGGAATATAGAAAATAAAATCTTAAGAAAATTGGAAAATCAAGCAAGAAAAACGAAATTTTTATTTTATTCTTCACGCCCAGGATTACGTCCTGGATCATTGGATAGGAATCCAAAGATGAAGAGAGAAACAAAGAATATTACTACTGTGTAAACGAAAAGTTTGAGAGTAAGCATTACACAACCTCCAAGATCATTTTTTGAAAAAGAAAAACGAGAAAAGATAATAGATCCTCCATTTTTATATCACATATCCTATTTTGACACCAAGAAATGAATTCTAGAAATAGAAAAGAATGTTCATAAATTCAAATGAAGTTTAAATTTGTAATAAGAGTCTTTGATTACCACAAATCACTTTCATACCCACAATTAGATATTCTAAGGGACCCTAACCTAATAAGGCCTTTCGCCGGAAAAAGGATTAGAATCGGGAAATGGGGCGAGCGGGATTTCTCGCGGCTATCCAAGAATTTCAATGTTTGAATTGAAGGTTCATACTCCCAGACTTATTTGATCTTATCAATTGTTATAATTTTTCTCGAATAAATCATGAATTTTCTAGGATAGTATTCAAGATCTTATCGAAAACTTACAGCAGCTTGCCAAACAAAGGCTAAAAGAAAAAAGAACAGAGGTATGACTGGCATAACATCTACGATTGGATTCAAAAAAGCATAGGCTTCGGGCAATTTGGCGAAGAAAAGACTACTCGGATAAAGGGTAGAATTAAGACAGATCAAACTAAAGATATTAAGCATAACAGACATTTTGTTCGTCGAGATAATTGCATTTTGATTGAGTTATTGATATAAGGAAAAATGAAGAAAGTAAGGTAGACAAAAAAATCCTTCTTTTTCCGCTCAATCAAAAATCCTCCAATCCTCAAAGGAGAATAGAAGAAATCATACTTTCATACAATATCTTAATTGAATTATATGTAATGATCAATAAATTCAGTTGAATTCTAGATATACACATGTCAAAATCCTAGCACGAATCTATAATATATTCTATAAAGAAGAAAGATTTTCTCTAGTCTATAGATAGTTGGACTGGAATTGACGAACACTTAATACCAATATTATTCTTTATTAGTATTAGTGTCGAATAAAAATAGAAATGGGGCGTAGCCAAGTGGTAAGGCAACGGGTTTTGGTCCCGCTATTCGGAGGTTCGAATCCTTCCGTCCCAGAGCATATCCATTGTATCCGAATACATCTTTTTTGTTCAACAAGGTTCTGTTTCAAGGTCTAATATTGTATAGAATATTATTCTTCTTTCTTTTTTTATTTTGAATGATTCTTTTCGGAATCATATCTCATTTTTTCACAAACTGAACTAAATTGAGTTCAAATGACATGCAAATGTAACTGAATCCTTTTGTAATCCAGATAAAGATAAGATGGGACATATATCACAGTTGCAGAAAGATTACTTAACCTCAGGTTAAACAAAATATGAAAATACATATAAAACCAGGAAGTGCTTAGCCTATAGGTATGTATTGTTATCCTATATTCAGTGACAATAGTCTTTCTATTTTTGTGAAAAATAATTTGCATCCCTAAAATATTCAAATTTAAATATTTAACAATGATATTTCTTTTTATTGTTCGATCTATTTAGCTTATTTGCTTTAAATCATTGACAATTCTATTCGAAAAGAAACAGAAATATTTATTTCTTATGATAATCAAATGTAGTCTTTACTGTAAAAAGTAAAACTTGACTCAAATAATGATGTCGAAGTAGGAAACTTTTTCAATTATCAAGATTTGTAATGATTCCTTATGGGTTGAATCTTTAGGAAGTTGGAAATGGGTCAGTCTATCTTATTGAGTCACTTGAACAGGCAGAGTCAAATAGAATTTCTTTATTCGTGTTATTTCTGTTAGTTATGTTATTTCTATATTTTGATTTCTGGATATTTCTGTTAGATATTTTTTTGAGATAGAGATTTATAGAAAAAAGTTGCGTTCATACAAAAAAAGCCCAGGTCTTGCTAAGATTTCTTCAGAAAAATCTTTATTATCTATTATTATCTATGTAGCTAAGAAAAAATATAAATGACTATGTCTCTGTACCGACTGAACCAATGACTATTCATGATTCCATAATTGAATCAATTCCATACTGGTTCCAAATTAGAGGAATGTTATGGTAAAACTTCGTTTAAAACGATGTGGTAGAAAGCAACGTGCGACTTGAAGGACACGATCCGGTGTGGATTCTTATTCTTACATCCACCATTTTATTTTATATAGGAATGAAGGTGCTCTTGGCTCGACGTCGTTTGTTCTATTCTACTAGAACCCTTCTTTTTTTATTGGGTTGTAATGTAAATAGTTCATGATGGAGCTCGAGTAGAAAGTATTTATTAATTTCTCAGGGGCAACGATCTAGGGTTAATGCCAATCAATAAATTGGAACAACTTCGTAAGTATATCTTCGATATAGAAATCGAAAGAATCCGATTCGAGCAAATTTTCAATTCAAAAAAATTGTTGGAACCGCAAAAACTTTTTCGATCCACAGTGTATCGCGCACGAATCAACCGTCGGTATGATTCTTTGATAGAAAGAAATCACAAAAGGGGTATGTTGCTACCATTTTGAAAGGATTAAGAAGCACCGAAGTAATGTCTAAACCCAATGATTTAAAACAAAGATAAAGGATCCCAGAACAAGGAAACACCGCTTCAATTGTCTCACAGATCCGAATAAAGAATCCAAATAGATTTTCAACGAGACAAAAAAAAGGGGGGGTTAAAGACCACTCAATAAAAAAATATCTTAATTTTCTTTAATATATTTGAGAATTAATTATTGAACTTGAGTTATGAGTACAAATGATTTTTTAGTTTTCAGGAAGGAAGCTAAATAAAAATGACTATGAGTTAAATTTTAGGCTCATTTCTTTTACGGATTCCTTTACTATTTATTATAATTTTATCCATAGACAAAACTTCGAATCATTTTTTCTCGAGCCGTACGAGGAGAAAACTTCCTATACGGTTCTAGGGGGGGGTTCTTTTTCATCTACATCTATCCCGATGAGCCGTCTATCGAATCGTTGCAATTGATGTTCGATCCCGAAGAGAAGGAAGAGATCTTCGGAAAGTGGGTTTTTATGATCCGATCAAGAATCAAACTTATTTAAACGTTCCCGCTATTCTCTATTTCCTTGAAAAAGGCGCTCAGCCTACAGGAACTGTTCAGGATATTTTAAAAAAGGCAGAGGTTTTTAAGGAACTTTGCTCTAATCAAACGAAATTCAATTAAATTAAGGAAATAAAAACCAATTCAATATTAAATTAAGGAAATAAAAACTAAGGGTAGGATAGTGATTTCTATATCATTTTGGATATCTTTTCTATACTATGTTTTTTATTTCCTTCTTTTCTTGCTCTATTAGTATCTATATATTTATCATTGCTTTTATAGAATCTTTTTCTAATGAAAACCTTATTTGATTGATCCTCACAAAATAGAAAATTCTGGCATTA